GTATTCGCCAATATCTTGGTCATCTGACCAAGGAGCATCACGTTGGCTTTGAAGCAGCTGCATGGTACTGGCATTTTGTAGACGTGGTTCGGTTATTCCCATTTGTCTCTATCTATTGGTGGGGAGGTATATGAAGGAACGAAACAGTGGATTGAGGAATGAAAGCTCGAAGACAAAGAGAATCGGGCTTTTCCAAAGAATTACAGCAGCTTTCCCACTCCCTTTGATTTTCATATACAAAAAAGTATCTTCCACTTTCCTACCAAATATCTCTTTATTCTGGCACATAAATGAAGGGATCGAAGAGATTATGGCAGATCATGTTCACCAAGAAATGACCCGAAATTTGATCTTGGTCCATTTGAGATTGTTCCTTTTAATCGTAATCAAAGATGTTTTCTTGTCTCTCGTTTCTTCTCTAAACAAATTGAAGAACCTAATGGATCGAATGAATGGAAGAAGCTAATGTGCTACGTAGCTGAGGTTTACTTTATAGTAGGCCCCAACTCAATGATTGCCCAAGAATTAGACCAGAAGCGGTTTTATTTACTTTTTCTTTGAATAGGACACCCACCATTTACGAGTCCAAAGATTAATTGACAAGCGGGAGGAAACATTTCACTGCTAGCTACTAAGAACCTAACAGAACTCTTTTTTGAGATAGTAAAGAAAAAGAAGCCAGAAGGTTATGAAATAAAGGTTTCAACGATTGCCCTTATTAACAAGAGCAGCCATAGATAGAGTAGTATATCCGAACAAATCGAAGAACCTAATGGATCAAACTCATCCTTGGCTGCTACGAAACATATCGGCCTTGCGTTGCGGAAGGAACGTTATGCTCTGTTTTGAGTTGGAGCCAAGAGGTGGAAGAACGGTTTCTGGTGGAAGCAGCTCTGAGAATTGGAGAAAAAGAGAGATACCTACAGGGTCGGCTGGCCTTACTCTGTCTAGAGGAAGCGTTGGTAGGGATTTGGAGGACCCATCAAGGTTGGTCCCCTCCACCTGTTCAGCATCCATATCATTTGTATTTCTTTTATTGTCACAAGGCAACGCAACATCTTCATCGATCTGCATTCCTTCATGTTGCCTTTTTCTAGGCTTGGAAATCATGGTGTCTTGGCCATTTTGGTTGCATTGTTTCCCATTGATGTTGTTCTGGATTTCCGACTCCCTTTCCCTCTTCCTTTGCCTTTGTTTGTTCCACTGACAAAGACAGGAACTATAGTAGATAGCTCGTGCTTCTCCATTGGCACTTTCTTTGACTGTTTGCCACTAACTAGGTTGCTGTCTTCTTCAAGATGGATTCTGTATTGGCATAACAGGCTGCTTTGCTAGACTTGTCTAAAGTGGAATTCTTTCAGAACCTAGCCTAAAAAAGAGAGCCATTTTTCGAGAGTTGTGACAGGTGATAAGAAGCATCAATGAGATGACTTGAACTGACCTTCTGTTGAAACCAAAATTGCCATAGATCGCGATTCTTCGGCTGATCCTCCTGTGTATGAGGGAGCAGTAGATCGTCGATTGTTTCATGTCACCCAGGAGTAGGTTTTCAACTCTTCCACTGGTGGATCGAACCGTCAGTCTTAATGGTCCAAGGTCAGCTCTCGTCACCTTGACTTATGGCCCTGCACCTGACAAAAGATTGCCTCAGTTCGGATAGTCATGGGAGTAGTGGCGTCTCAAGTGGACCATCACGACCACACTTATCGTTTAGTTGACCTGTGCCTTAAAGGACCCATGCCAGCCAAGAGGGGCAAGTGTGAGATTATGTACCTGGTCGTTTCTTGGACCGTGCCTCCCTTACTGTAGTTGCTTGTAGTTTGATTTTCTTTTTTGAACTAGAAGCAACCGAAACAGGGAATTTCTTGTAATCGCCGCCAAGAAGGAGCTGGCGAGTGAAATCAACTGACTTCTCCCTTTAGAAGTACGCTTTCCTTCCTGTGTTGGTTCTTCCATATATGACCTCACTTGCCCATTCTTGCCTCAAGGTCTTTGGGAGTACATTGAAGTAGGGGCGGAATTCAGTTATATGTGCCTTTCTTCTTCCCATGAATCACTTCACTCTAAAGAATCTGCGGACCCGACGGTTCCCGACTTTATCCGGTCGTACCCCTGTACGCTCTCCTCCGTTAGAATCCATGCCTTCTCTGGATGGAACTCGTAAACCTACAAACTTTGTTTCGTATCCGGGTTTATTCACTTTTTAGATTATGGCTTGTAATCCTGGAGCCTTTCCCTTTACAACCGAGCTTGCCTAAGGACGGCGTAGAAGAGAAAAAGTCTAGGATTGAGATCTGAGCAGGAATTATTCCCGGGTGAGTGGCTACGTTTTAGGGTGGTAATTGGTTGCTTGGTCGAGGAGCTGCCCTTGGCAAGGAAGGAAAGGTGTTCCATAGCATCTGGGGCCGAGGCTCTGTTCTGGTTACCATAGTGAAGCACCTTTATTTTCAGGGCTTACTTCGGAGAGTACCGCTGCTATTCTTTGAGTATAATCCTGGCATCTTTCCTAATGAGTTCACCTTTTTTTTTATTTCTATTTAATTGATTTCAATAGTTCCCGTCCCGCTCCAGTCAATAGCTAGGTGGAAAGTTAAGAAAGATCTCGACCAGTAGTGCCCCAACATTAAGAGTACATAGTGGCTCGTTGGGGTCGGTAAACGAGTTGGAGTAGAAACCGACCTCTGAACTATTGAGTGGAGTAAGCACACCAGCAGGGGAGAAAATCTTTTTTATAATGTTGTAATTTTTATGTAGGAACTGCTTTATGATTGTTATTGATGGTTATGGTTGTTATTTAGCTTCTTTAGCAACTATATGGACTGCTTTAGCTACTAAGGGTCTTATTTATGGTTGTTATTGAATGATATAGCTACATTCACTACGTTCATTTAACCATAAGGAGCTCTCAATGTTGTTATTTATGGCTTTAAGGTAAGAAATAAGGTTAAGGTTTAGGGCTTTCTTTAATCCATATCGCTACGCTAATCTTAATCCCTCCTTTAAGAAAGAAACTACCCTTAGGAACCTCCTTTCCCTATGGTCGAGGATATTTAAACCTATGGTTAAGCAGTTGAACTCCTTAACAGTTTCGCTTTAACTACTTCCTTAACTTACAGGTAGTTCTTTAAGGTTTAGAATCCTAGGTCTCCATGAAGGACTTGGCCTTTTCTTTCTGTAGGGACTACCTTCTTCTATTGTTCTATAGTAAGCATCCTCTTGCTTTTGTCTGTTTAAATCCTCGGGTTGCTCCATGTAAATTTCCTCTTCAAGATCACCATGAAGGAATGCAGTTTTCACATCAAGCTGCTCAACCTCTAAATTCATCGTTGCAACCAAACCAAGAACTGCTCTAATGGAAGTCATCTTCACCACCGGTGAGAAAATATCTTCAAAGTCAATGCCTTGTTTCTGATTGAAGCCCTTCACAACCAATCTTGCCTTGGTTGTGAACTATTCTCTTCACTTTTCAGCTTGTACACCCACTTGTTCTTGAGTGCCCCTCTTCCTTTGGGTAGTTTTACTAACTCATAGGTGTGGTTCTCATGCAAGGACTTCATCTTTCTTCTTTCAAATTCTTCTCTTCTTGCTTATCACCGACTTTCCGAGCGTAGTCTGTAGTAGGGAGGGCCATTCTCGCAGGAGTTAGAGTAGGAACATGACAAACCATTATAATAATGCATTCTCGCAGGAAGTAGCATATTCATGTTGCCTGCTTTCGTTCCTTTCGTCTCGAAGGCCGGTTCAGTAAGAGTTCAAATCCTTCTAACTGGCTAGTGCATTAAGGTGGCACGTCTTACTCCGGGCCAGCAGTAAACGAAGTGTTAAAGTAGAGAGAGCTAGCGTTCCGTACTCAGCCGACCAAGCAAAACTCCAGCTAAGCTAATAGCTCTAATTGTGGGGATATCTAAAAAATATGCTCTTGTTTGTGGCCCTCCTTCTCTTCAGGGTAGCTATATTAGTCGCAATAGTCCTTATTAGTAAACTACGGCCTCGTTGTTAATTGACTCCCTGCTTCAATTAAAGCTCGCCCCTACCCTCTAAAGCTCTTCGCTCCGCGCGTTCAAATGCTACCCACGTTCAGTTCAAGCCTAGCCTCGCTCCTCTCCTGACAGTCGAGTGGCTTACGCTCCTAGTCCGACTAACATTGGGCTAGCTGAACCTCTTTCCAAGGCTGGATTGGATTCCCTTTGGGGTTGGGATAAGTTGAACTGTTTACTTCTACTACTCCGAAATCTTTTAATTCTTTATGGCAGTAGCTAGTTTAGTGGCATCTATCTTGCTCAGTTGTTTTCCTTTGGTCTGTTGATATTATCTTTCTTTTCTCACCCTCGGAAAACCGAACCAAAGCCAAAGCAAAGCTTCCCATGGTCGCCTTCGCTTCCTTGTACTTGTACTAAGATATGGTAAAATGAACACTAAGCCAATTCCGATGAAAGTAGTAGAAAAAAAGCAGCTTTCCCTGCTAAACTCTTCTCGGAGATTGCTTGACTACTAAACAATCGAGAAAATCTCTTCCCACGGAGCAACTCTTACTTAAATCAATTCCATCATGCCCTTGAATCAAGATTTCCTTACCCCGGAAAAGGCTACAGAGCCATCTAGCTGCCATCAAATAAAGCTTCCCCGGCCCGAGCATTGAAATTCAATGATTATATTCTTGCTTCTTCTTTTTTATTGTTGAGAGAATCTCTGCCAACTCTTCTTCCTCTTCTCGAGAGATCTTGGGATTTCTTGATTCAGGGTAAATGCACTTATTATAGAATTCCCTTGGTATGAAACAACAGTTAAAACTTCCTAGGATGTTAAAGTGTAATAGACATTCAATCAACGGATTTCAAAATCCTAGTAAACTCTTGTCTGACTTTGACTTCTGTGATTACTCTACGCTACGATATTGATTCTAAGGAAAGACAGAACTGCAGCCCAATTTCCGTTCTAGGAGGGAGCTTGGATGGTGAGCCCAAGCCTATTCTTTCCATTGAAAAAAAGTCCCTTAGGCATGGGACTGCTTCCTTTGCTACATATGCCTAACTTCTTCACTGGACGAATAGGGGAAGGGTTTGGCTGATGGACTAGTTAGAGTTTTTGGATGAAAGAGTGAAAATCAATCGAATCAAAGACTTGTTGCCTAGAAGTTTTCAAGCTTAGCTCGTCTTTCCTGCTATGATTCCGAACATAGTAACTATTTAACGGAGTGAAAGAGCTCAAAAAGTCTCTGCCGTTGCAGGTCCTATATTTAGGAATGCTAAATCTGAACCGATTGAAAAATTTTCTTAGTCTGCATCCATTCCTTCATCCCTTGAGTACGATAGCTATTCAAAGCAAAGAGAAAAAAATGGTGAGAAGATCGGGATTTTCTGCTTTCTTAGCCTAGTCTGTTAACGGAGGAGAAAGGTCAATCTTGCCCTTCGGGCAACACCAAGGCAAGATCGATTCAAGTACAAACCGAAGCCCAATTGCAGCTACGCCTTTTCAGAAAGCCCTTACTCAAAGAAATTCAATAGAAGCTCTTCCCCCTTTCCTGTTTAGGAAGATAGCAGCCAGTTTCAACTAAAGAGCTGATTATCTCTATTATTCTTAAGGGAATAAAACGAGATAATAAAGAAAAGAAATAAGAAAAGAAAGGATCAAGGGGTTAGCGAACGGGGGCCCCATCCTCCTCGGGGTGTCGAGATTTAGGAAGGGGCAGGATACCCTTTCTTTATTTTTTTTATTGGTATACCGCTCCGGTAATGAGGAGCGAATGAAGGGACTGTAAATCTAAGGCGATGTCAACCCATGTCAGAAAAACAGTGTATGAAAGCGTTCGGGATAAGTTCCTTGACGGAAAAGAAGTTAATCGAATGCCGTTAATGACGAAACTATGCCTTAATTATGGATTATCTATGGGAGATGAAACCGCTCTATCAAGAGAGGCACTCCAGTCAAGAAATAGGCGAATTAAAAGCTAAGCTAATGAGCTTTACGTTCAAGTTCTCGCCCATGTCCCGCTACTGGATACCGAAACCGAACAAGGCGGGAAAGATGCGAGCCATTACCCAACCAAACCAAAGGGATATCATTGTGATGGAATCGCTTTCGGTGTTGTTAAATATAATCAATCTATGGGGAAAGAGAAAGATAGGAAAGATGCCAAGTCAAGCCATGTACTACTATTGGCCATACAATGATGGCATTGTGGATCTTTTTCGTATTCCAGTTTTGTGGACAGAGTTAGGAATTCCTCAATGTGAAATTTAGAGATCTAGACAGTGTGACGTGCGTGAGTCATGAGGGGTGGAGGGTGATTAAGTTGAGAACCAGAGGCGTATTCTTAACACATCAAAGTCGTACTTCTTCTTTAGCTACTGTTTCACTACGCCGGATCGAAAGTAAGTATGCGCGTAGTTAGTGAAGGGGCAGAGAGAAGAGATGGGAGCGATAGATGCCTGACTCGGTCAATAGCTTTAGGGAAGGGTCCGATCTATGCATCAATCCATTTCTTAAGTTATCAGATGTGAATGAAAGCATACCCGAATTCTGATCTCAACGAAATGCATAAAAAGAGAGGCATTTATAAATTGCGTAAGAGATCATCGATTAGATTTCTTCCTTGTCGACCCACGAGGTCGCCCTTAACACCTCAACCGATTCGCCCTCGACCTTGCCCGCACCTTTTCTCAATGATGTCCTCTCCGATCTTTGGTTCGCCGAGTTGGTATTTGGAGAAAGCTTCACAGCTTCTCACTCCGTCTAGACAGACTTACATCACGATATCTTTTTCTTTCTCCCATGCTTTCCGTTGGTCAACAACCAACCACAACTCACGTCTTCCTGAATTGGGAGAGAAAGAACAAGTCTCTCTTCTTTTTTTTGGGGGGAGCAAAGCAGTTAAAGAATGAACCAACCCAAATGATTGTTCTAGAATGGCTATTCCTCACAATTGATGCATTGAAATCATGGCAATTAGGATTTCAAGACGTAGCAACACCTATGATCCAAGGAATAGTGGACAATAGAGTGGTTGTACCGGAAAAAAGTGATATACGTATTATTGTAACACCTGCTGATGTACCTCATAGTTGGGCTGCACCTTCGTCAGGTGTCAAATGTGATGCTGCACCTGGGTGTTTAAATCAAATATCTGTGGAAGCTGTTCCTAGGAAAGATTATGGTTCTCGGGTAGTACCGGATAGATCCCCCATGGCAGCTTCTCCTATGGAGCCTCGTCTCTCACCCTGGGACCTTATATCGGGGGCAAATCGCGAGCCCCCCCCCTCTGCGCTATCAAATATCATAGCATAGTATATAGCGTAAAACTTTGCTTGCTCCGAGCCATCTTGTTAAGGAAGGGCGGCTAGGGTGGGAAATGCAGAAGAATTAAATTCTAAAGAAGGAGATAAGAGGGAAGACTCTTCGTTGTTGAATGCGAGTCACTACATAGGTGGAATTAAATAAGCTCCTTTAGGCCCGGCCAGCCCGTAGAGTCTTAGGGGTTTTCCCACTTTCCCTGACGCAAGGTCGGGGTCGTTACGAATAGGACAAATATACACCAAGCCTTTGAAGGATGAGGTTCCAGTTCGCCATTCCTATTATTTATAGGCTTCCAGTCTCCTCAGAAGTCCGCTCTTCTATCTTCGCAGAATTCACCTGGGTCTCTTACTCACCTTCGCGTCTAGGGCATGATGTCTTTATTTAAGATGAAAAAATGGGTCAATCGTCTTGTTATTCTCAATCAATTCTTCCGGGCCTCTCTACGGGATTGGAAGAAGGAGCTTTCATCCAAATAAATGAGTTAGAGTTCCTCCGAACCGTGTAATTTTCGAAGTATGGCACAACACTCTGTAGAAAACACGAGGCGGGAGTGCGTCGAAGCATGAATTGACCTAGCGACGTGCACCTTGGGTAAGGTGCACTAGCGAGCGACTTCCTTCCCCAATAATGCCGCTATCATGCGCGAAGTGAAGCTTGATAGGAGCCCGAGCTAAGAGAATAGAGCAAACTCGACGTCACAAAACCGGGGATAGATCGCTTAAGGGAGCAACTCGAGATAGATGCAAGATTCTTTCTCCTGCCCTTCACTTAGAATAGAAAGAAAAGTCCATTTTTCAGCACGCACTAATTCCTACGTTTTGTCGGTCGAATAGCCTTCTTGTGTGACCTTCAAAGCCTGATTAATGCGCCTTAAAGCGCTTTTGTGCTTCGCGTCGAGCCTTGTTGAGTTTATCTATTATAAGGAAGGGGCTGATGTATGATACCACTCAATGTCAGCCAAAAGCGGGCTTTAGCGCTTGCTCGCCAAAGCATGAACCGATCCAGCTGTAACGTCAACTACAGCAGTGGAGGCACGGTAAGCCAATTCTCCCGACATTGGGTCAAGATACGAAACTTCAAAGACTTGGTTCTGGTTTTATACCCTCCGACCTTCTTCGGAATTTAGCTCTAACTTTCCTTGCCCATCCTTTTCGAATGATTCAGTGTAATTGATTGTCACACTCTCTCTAGACCCAACCGCGACCCCCTGACCTTGGCGGACCATGATGGAAGGCCGTAAGCAGTGGCTCGACGGAGATGGTTCGAATCAAGCGAAACCAAAGGCATTCGTTGGCACCCGAGATGCTAAGGATCGAAGACTTTTAGGACATGGAACAGTACTTTAAGGTTGTTCGTGCCCCTTTACCAAGTCACAATGGCAACAATGTATCTCTCCGGGGATGTGAAGCTGTGGTGGCGGACGCGATATAAGGACGTGCTGGAGTGGAGGGCCATTGCGAGATCAACGCACTAAATAGGGAGCTCAAGGAAGGGAGCAGTTCCTGCCTGGGAACGTTGCATGGCTCGCACGAGAGTCCCTAATGCGGACCGGCACTGTTCGAGAAAATCAAAGCAGACCATGGGGGACTGACCCGAGCTATAGACAAAGAAGGACTTTGATAGATAGAATAAGGCACTCAGACATCAAAAAGAGGGCTACTTCACTATGAATGGTAACATATGAATTGAAACTAATGCGACGGGTGTCAATTACCAAAAACGACTCGACCACTAACTAAGTCCCGCGGGTAACACAAGGCCGAAGATGGATGCGAAGAATATTTGAAACCGCTCTCGAACCATCACACGGATTCCGATCCAACCGCCCATGATATGGTAAGAACGAAATGGAAAGGCAAAAAAACGATTCTATGCGCAGACGTGAAAGCTCTATCGATAGAAGCATTCTAGCCTATTTAGATTTTGTTAGAGAGGAGCGATTCCCTCGTCTGAGAACCGCCATTCCCGCACTATTCCTCCCCACTAAAAAGAGAAATTGATAATCTCGATAACCTAAACAAAAATGCAGAAGTGAGCGTACCCCACTCCTCTCTCCCCCTTTTTTAGCCAACCCCATTTTTCACCTTTGAATTAGTCAAAGCCAAAAATCTGATAAATATAAGGAAAGGAGATCATAAAGATACGCGGACGACTTGACTATAGTATAGGTCGGATGTTTTCGTGAGCAGTAAGCAGCGGATCTCCCCTTATTTTTTTGGGAAAGCTGGTGGCCGCGTGTGAATTCTTTCAAGGCAAGGGGCGGCCTGATTCGGCATTCTTGTTTACTCTGATCCGGTCGAGGTGGTTTTCGTTTACCAGCGCGTAGGTGGTCTAAGTTCCTATGACCGAGTCTTTCTGGCCCCTGTGAACATCTTTTATTAATGTATTAAAGAGGGCCTCTCTAACCGGTGAAAAGTGGTGGGTGTCCACTAACGGCCATTCCTGGCTCGGCTCCGATAACGCAATTCCGGGAGGAGTCGGTAGTTGGGCACTGGATCCCTTCGGACCTGGAGAACGTGTGACGCTGGGTCGGGGTTTGGTGAACCGACTGGTCGCTCCTCTAGTTGAAGTACCGGGCCCCTTTTTCGTTGCCTAGGTTACACCTTCGGAATACCCCAAAAGGGAATTTTGCTCTACTTCCCTCAATCTTCACTTTACGCCACGCCGACTCCCCTTTCGTCATAAGGCGTGGAATTAGACCAAGGGG